AATGAAGTGCCTGATAAAAGGATTATCTTGATAGGATAAATTATACATATTTAAATATGTCTTCATTAGCCCCCCACTAGATCCATTTCATTTAACTACCTCCTAGTTAAATAAATTAACGCACTACATTTAATAGAATTAAACTATCCCCTTTAGCATCAAAGGCCAATATACATCATATACTAAAATGTAAAAAGAAAAAGGTAAGCTAAATAAGCTATTGGGTTCATACCCCACTTATAAAGGTTCTACCCCTTTTCTTTTTAATTTTTAATAATTTTACCAATTTAATATTTTTAATTACCTTAATCCTAGGAAGAATTATTTCAATTTCATCAAACTCATGATTAGGAGCTTGGATAGGATTAGAAATTAATTTACTAGCTTTCATCCCATTATTAACAAATCTTAAAAACTTACCATCTACTGAATCTTCACTAAAATATTTTATTGTTCAAGCTTTAGCATCAACTACCCTTCTATTTACAATTTTAATATTGTCATTTAATCTTAATAGATTAGTTGAGTATAATCCATACCTTAATATCATTTTAAATTCTTCATTACTCATGAAAATAGGAGCTGCTCCTTTTCATTCATGATTCCCCGAAGTAATAGAAGGATTAACATGAATTACCGGATTTATCTTAATAACCTGACAAAAAATTGCACCTATAATTCTCTTATCTTACTGTATATTCCATAAATTCATTCTATTTTGTATTATTCTAAGAATTTCAATTGGATCAATTGGAGGATTTAATCAAACTAATTTACGTAGATTAATAGCATATTCCTCAATTAATCACTTAGGATGAATACTAAGTAGAATTTTTATTTCAATAAATTACTGATTAATCTACTTTTTATTCTATACAATTATTTCATTATCAATTATCTTGGTATTCCATCAATTAAATATTTTCTATTTCAATCAAATCTTTTCTTCATTAAATAATTTTCCTTTAATGAAATTTGTGATATTTTGCAACTTCTTATCATTAGGTGGTCTTCCACCATTCACAGGATTCTTACCAAAATGAATTATCATTCAAAGATTAAGAGAAAAAAGAGAAAGAAACATAACATTAATAACAATTATAGTTATACTAACATTAATCACCTTATTTTTCTATATCCGAATTACCTACTCTGCCTTCATAATTCAGTCTACACAAATTTTATGGAATAAAATATTCTATAGAAATATTTCAAAATTAACAATAATATTAAATTTCTTTTCAATCCTTGGTTTAATTTCAATTACATTAATTTATTCTATTCTTTAAAGTTCTGGAATTAAAATTCACCTTTAAATTTGCAATTTAAAATCATTATTGAATACAGAACTAATTAATCTAAGGCTTTAAGTTAAATAAACTAATAGCCTTCAAAGCTGTAAATATGGAATTAAATCTTTAAGCCTTAAATGGTAAAAGAGATAAATATCCCATAAATAAATTTACAGTTTACCGCCTATCATCAGCCATTTTACCTATAACGCAAAAATGATTATTCTCAACTAACCATAAAGATATTGGAACCCTTTATTTTGTATTTGGTATCTGAGCAGGTCTTGTAGGAACAAGATTAAGTTTATTAATTCGTGCAGAACTTGGTCAACCAGGTTCATTAATTGGAGATGACCAAATTTATAATGTTATTGTTACAGCTCATGCTTTCATCATAATTTTTTTTATAGTTATACCTATTGTAATTGGAGGATTTGGTAATTGACTTGTACCTTTAATATTAGCTGCTCCAGATATAGCATTTCCACGAATAAACAATATAAGCTTTTGGCTTTTACCACCCTCATTAACACTATTACTGGCATCAAGAATTGTCGAAAGAGGGGCTGGAACCGGTTGAACTGTATACCCACCACTTTCTGCTGGAATTGCCCATGCAGGTGCATCAGTTGACCTAGCCATTTTCAGATTACATTTAGCAGGAGTTTCCTCTATTCTTGGTGCAGTTAATTTTATTACTACAGTAATTAATATACGACTCTCATATATAACATTAGATCGAATACCATTATTTGTTTGATCAGTAGTTATTACTGCTATTTTACTTCTTTTATCTTTACCAGTTCTAGCTGGTGCTATTACAATACTATTGACTGACCGGAATCTTAATACATCATTTTTTGACCCAGCAGGAGGGGGTGATCCAATTTTATACCAACATTTATTTTGATTTTTTGGTCATCCAGAAGTCTATATTTTAATTCTCCCAGGGTTTGGAATAATTAGTCACATTATTGCTCAAGAAAGAGGTAAAAAGGAAACATTTGGAGCTCTAGGGATAATCTATGCAATACTAGCTATTGGATTACTAGGATTTGTAGTATGAGCACATCATATATTTACTGTAGGTATAGATGTTGACACACGAGCATATTTTACATCAGCAACAATAATTATTGCCGTACCAACAGGAATTAAAGTGTTTAGATGACTAGCTACATTACATGGGTCACAATTCACTTATTCACCAGCATTATTGTGAGCATTAGGATTTGTATTTCTATTTACCGTTGGTGGGCTAACAGGAGTTGTATTAGCTAATTCCTCTATTGATATTATTTTACACGATACATATTATGTAGTAGCACATTTCCACTACGTTTTATCTATAGGAGCAGTATTTGCTATTATAGCAGGATTTGTTCACTGATATCCATTATTCACAGGCTTAACTATAAACAATTTATGGTTAAAAATTCAGTTTGTAGTAATATTTGTTGGTGTAAATTTAACATTTTTCCCTCAACATTTCTTAGGACTAAGTGGGATACCACGACGTTATTCAGATTATCCAGATGCTTATACTTCATGAAATATCGTTTCATCAATTGGGTCACTAATTTCATTCATTGCTGTATTATTCTTTTTCTTTATTTTATGAGAAAGAATGTATTCAAAGCGTATAATTCTGTTCTCAGCTCAATTACCATCTTCAATTGAATGATTACAAAACTATCCACCAGCTGAACACAGATATTCAGAACTTCCTATTATAACTAAGTTCTAATATGGCAGATTAGTGCAATAATTTTAAGCATTATATATAAAGGATTTCCTTTTATTAGAAAAATGGCAACATGATCAAATTTATCCTTACAAAATGGGGCCTCTCCACTTATAGAACAATTAATCTTTTTCCATGATCACACCTTACTAATTCTAACAATAATTACAATTCTAGTAGGATATTTAATAATAACTCTTTTTTATAACAAATTCATTAATCGATATTTATTAGAAGGACAAACTATTGAAGTCGTTTGAACAATTCTTCCAGCAATTACATTAATTTTTATTGCTTTACCATCTCTACGACTTTTATATTTACTTGATGAAGTTAATAATCCATCCATCACTCTAAAAACAATTGGTCACCAATGATATTGAAGATATGAATATTCAGACTTCATTAATATAGAATTTGACTCATATATAGTTCCAACAAATGAATTACCAACCAATGGATTTCGACTACTTGATGTTGATAATCGAACAATATTACCAATAAATACTCAAGTTCGAGTATTAGTGACAGCTGCTGATGTTCTTCATTCATGAACTGTACCAGCGCTTGGAGTAAAAATTGATGCAACACCAGGACGTCTTAACCAAACTAATTTCTATATCAATCGACCTGGATTATTCTTTGGGCAATGCTCTGAAATTTGTGGGGCTAATCATAGATTTATACCAATTGTTATCGAATCAATTCCTATAAAAAATTTTATTAATTGAATCAAAATAAATTCTTCATTAGATGACTGAAAGCAAGTAATGGTCTCTTAAACCAATTTATAGTAAATTAGCAATTACTTCTAATGGAAAAAAGTTAGTTAAAAAATAACATTAATATGTCAAGTTAAAATTGTTAGTCAAACCTAATACTTTTTGATTCCACAAATAAGACCTCTAAGATGATGAATATTATTTTTTTATTTTATTATTCTAATAATTATATTCTCAATTATAAATTATTATATTTTCTTCTACACTCCTCAAAGATCAGAATTAATAAATCTTAAACCTAAATCAATAAACTGAAAATGATAACAAACTTATTTTCAATATTTGACCCATCAACAAATATTATAAATTTATCCCTAAACTGATTAAGAACTATAATAGGGTTAATAATAATCCCAAGATTATATTGACTAATTCCGTCACGATTCAATATTCTATGATTTAAAATTCTAAGAACACTTCATATAGAATTTAAAACTCTTATTGGATCAACTAATTCACTTGGAAGAACATTTATTTTCGTATCAATATTCTCATTCATTATATTTAATAATTTCATAGGATTATTCCCTTACATTTTTACAAGAACTAGACACCTAGTAATAACTTTAGCATTAGCATTACCATTATGATTAAGATTTATATTATATGGATGAATAAATCATACTACACATATATTTGCTCATTTAGTTCCACAAGGAACTCCCCCAGTACTTATACCATTTATAGTATGTATTGAAACTATTAGAAATTTAATTCGACCAGGAACATTAGCAGTTCGATTAGCTGCTAACATAATTGCTGGACACCTATTATTAACTCTACTAGGAAGAACAGGGCCATCAATAAACTTAATTTTAATTAATATTCTTCTAATTACACAATTTGCACTTTTAACTCTTGAATCAGCCGTTGCTATTATTCAATCATATGTATTTGCTGTATTAAGAACACTTTATTCTAGAGAAGTAGTATAATGTCAACACATAGAAATCACCCTTATCATTTAGTAGACTATAGACCATGACCATTAACAGGAGCTCTGGCAGCTCTGGCAACTACCGCTGGTATAGTAAAATGATTCCATCAATATGACATAACTTTACTAATAATAGGTAATATCATCATAATTTTAACTATAATCCAATGATGACGAGATGTAATTCGAGAGAGTACTCTTCAAGGTCTACACACATCTAATGTAATTGCAAGTTTACGATGAGGAATAATCTTATTTATTATTTCCGAAGTATTTTTTTTTGTTAGATTCTTTTGAGCATTCTTTCACAGTAGATTATCACCAACAGTAGAGCTAGGACTAACATGACCACCAATAGGAATTATACCATTTAACCCTCTTGAAGTACCACTTTTAAATACCGTAATTTTATTATCATCAGGAGTCACTATTACCTGGGCACATCATAGATTAATAAATAATAATTATACTCAAACAGCACAAGGATTATTCTTTACAGTTCTACTAGGGATCTATTTTACTATTCTGCAAGCTTATGAATACATTGAAGCACCATTTACTATTGCTGATTCAGTTTATGGATCAACATTCTTTGTAGCAACAGGATTCCATGGGTTACATGTCTTAATTGGAACAACATTCTTAATAGTATGTTTCATCCGACATGTAAATTTTCATTTCTCAGCAAATCATCATTTTGGATTTGAAGCAGCTGCATGATATTGACATTTCGTAGACGTAGTTTGATTATTTTTATATATCTCAATTTATTGATGAGGAGGATAATAAATAAATTTATATAGTATAATAAGTATATTTGACTTCCAATCAAAAGGACTAAATTATTTTAGTATAAATAATATTTTTAATATCAACCATAGCAACTATTATTATTATTATTAGAATTATTGTTATATTACTAGCATCAATTCTATCAAAAAAATCATTTTACGACCGAGAAAAAAATTCCCCCTTCGAATGTGGGTTTGACCCTAAATGTTCAGCACGAATACCATTTTCATTACATTTTTTTTTAATTGCAATTATTTTTCTAATTTTTGATGTAGAAATTGCTTTGCTGCTACCAGTTATTGTTATTTTAAAATTCTCCAATTTAATAGCATGAATATTAACATCAATTTTTTTTTTATTAATTCTACTAATTGGGTTATTTCATGAATGAAACCAAGGAGCATTAGAATGAACTAAATAATTTATTAGGGTAATAGTTAATAATAACATTTGAATTGCACTCAAAAAGTATTGGTCTTCCAATTTACCTTAATAAAGTTTGAAGCGAAATATCGCATTTAGTTTCGACCTAAAACTTGGTGGATACACCCAAACTTACCTTTAATTGAAGCCAAATTAGAGGCTTATCACTGTTAATGGTATCAATGAACAATTATGTTCCAATTAAAAAGAAATATGTTGGTCAAGAGGAAGCTGCTAACTTTTCTCTTTAGTGGTTAAATTCCATTAATATTTCTGTTTATGTAGTTTAATAAAAACATTACATTTTCATTGTAAAAATAAAAATTTATTTTTCATAAATATTTAAAAGTAAAAAATTACTACCCTAACATCTTCAGTGTTATGCTCTATATTTAAGCTATTTAAATAAAATAATATTAAAATAAATATTAATCCTACCCAAGAAATAAACATAAGTAAATAAATTTTTAAATTATTAAATTGTAATAAAGTATTAATTTGAGAAAATTTTTGAATAAAAAAATAAATTGATTGGGCTCCAAAATATTCATTTCAACCTTGATCAACACTCTTAATAATTTTATAACCAAACTTTAACGAAAAGTGATTCATGTAAGTTGTAGAAACAACTGGTATAAACCATATGTTACCTAAAAAATTAGTTAATTTATAATTAATTAAAGTCTTTAAATTTCATCTAATCTTAAATTGAAAAAGTTCATATCCTAATAATCCTCCTAATAAACTTACTAATAAAGCTATTAATTTTATTATAAAAGGTAAACAAATTATTTCAGGTGTGGGAATAATTAATCATCTGAGCATTCTTCCACCTGAAATTGCTAAAAATAAAAGACCCAATATACCCTTTAATATTACTCAATAGCAGTCACTTACAGAACTTAATCTAAAAAAATTAAATGTTCCTGTTAAAGAATAATAAGTCAAACGTATAGAATAACAAACTGTTAATCCAGTTGATAAAAAATAAAGAAAATAAATTAATAAATTAACTCTTCTTATAGAAACAATTTCTAAAATTAAATCCTTAGAATAAAAACCAGCTAAAAAAGGTATACCACATAAAGCTAAATTAGCAACATTAAAGCAAGTACAAGTTAAAGGTATTATTTGGATTAAACCCCCCATTGAACGAATATCTTGTCTATTCTTTATATTGTGAATAATTGAACCTGCACATATAAATAATAAAGCCTTAAATAAAGCATGAGTTAACAAATGAAAAAAAGCCAAATCAGCATAACCTATAGATAAAATTCTTATTATTAAACCTAATTGGCTTAAAGTTGATAAAGCAATGATTTTCTTTAAATCATACTCATAATTTGCACCCAACCCAGCTATAAATATAGTAAGAACTGAAAATAATAATAATAATTTACTTAAATAAGTATTTATAAACAACAAATTAAACCGAATCAACAAATATACACCAGCTGTTACCAATGTTGATGAATGAACTAAAGCAGAAACAGGAGTTGGAGCTGCCATAGCTGCGGGTAACCAAGAAGAAAAAGGAATTTGAGCACTCTTAGTTATAGCGGCCAAAACTACCATTCAGGCAATAATAGTTATTTGATAATCATTTTTTATACAATCTAAATAATAAATATAATTTCAACTACCATAGTTTAATATTCAAGCAATTGATAATAATAAAGCAACATCCCCAATACGATTTGTTAATGCAGTAATTATACCTGCATTGTAAGATTTTACATTCTGGTAATAAATAACTAAACAATAAGAAACCAAACCTAATCCATCCCATCCTAATAAAATTCTAATTAAATTTGGGGAAATAATTAAAAATATTATTGATAAAACAAATATTAAAACCAAAATAATAAACCGATTTAAATTTTCATCTCCATGTATATAATCATCTCTATAATAAATAACTATTGAAGAAATAAATAAAACAAATCTTATAAATAATAATGATATTCAATCTAACAAAACAGTTATTATAATTGAAGAAGAATTTAAACTCAAAACCTCTCACTCAATAAAAACAACCAAATCATTGATAATAAAATATAAACCCGTAAAAAATAATCTTAAAGAAATAAATAATAAAAAATAAAAAGAAATCAAACAAATTGAAATAAAATCAATTATTTAAAATGAAATACTCATATCTTTGATTCCACAAATCAATATTTTAAATTAAACTATTTAAATTTAAAGTCATAATATACAATAATCACCCTTTAAAATTAATAAATTTAAAGGCAATCAATGTAACATTAATAAAATAAATTCACGTAATCTACCATTATAACAGCTATATAAACCTGAATATAATTCTCCATGTTGTCTATAAGAATATAAATATAAAGAATAAGCTGCACTAAAGAAAGATAATAAAGCAATAAAAAATATTGTCCCTCAGCTTCACCCTACTACTCTATTTAATAGACTAATTTCACCAAGCAAATTAAGTGAAGGAGGAGCTGCCATATTTGAAGAACTTAATAAAAATCATCATAAACACATTCTAGGTATAAAGTTTATTATACCCTTATTAATCAATAAACTTCGTCTCCCAGTACGTTCATAACTAATATTTGCTAAACAAAATAAACCTGAAGAACATAAACCATGACCAATCATTAAAGTATAAGATCCACTTAACCCTCAGTAAGATAAAGTTATAATTCCAACAATTACAAGACTTATATGAGAAACTGATGAATAAGCAATTAAAGATTTTAAATCAACTTGTCGTATACAAATTAAACTAACTAAAAATCCCCCTAATAAAGAAATAGTAATTCAAATAATATTCAATCTTAATCCTAAAGAAATAAATAGTTTAAAAACACGAACTATACCATATCCCCCTAGCTTCAATAAAATACCAGCTAAAATTATTGATCCAGAAATAGGGGCTTCTACATGAGCTTTGGGGAGTCATAAATGTACTAAAAATATAGGTATTTTTACTAAAAAAGCAAAAAGTATAACCAAATAAAATAAATAGTTCATTCTATAATCCTCAAAAAACATAAAATATATTAATCTACCAAAATCATTATATAAATAAAAAATACCAACTAATATAGGTAATGAAGCAAACAATGTATAAAATAATAAATATACCCCTGCTTGTAAACGTTCAGGTTGATACCCTCACCCAACAATTAAAAATAAGGTAGGAATTAGGCTAGATTCAAAAAATAAATAAAAATAAAACAAATTTAAAGAGCTAAATGTTAAATATAATATTATTAACAAAATTAAATTATTAAAAATAAAGAAAGAAGTTCTGTAGCTAACACGATAAATTCTCTCACTTGCCATCAATATTAGTCCACAAATTCAGAAAGTTAATATAATCAATCCAAAAGAAATTAAATCAATTCCTATAAAGTATCTTAAGTAACTAAATATTCTAGTAAACTGTAAATAAAATATAAAAATAAATCTTAATATAAAAAATAAAACCTGCACCAATCAATATGAATCTAATAAAAAACATAAAGGGGTTAAAAATAATAAAGATAATAATATTCCTATCATTATAAAATTCTTAAAGACTGAAAATAATCATTACCATGTGTACGAATTATTCTAACTAAAATTGATAAACCCAAAGCTCCTTCACAAACTCTAAAAGTTAAAAAAATTATAGAAAAAAAAAATTCAAATTTATAATTTATTAAATAAATTATTAACAAAAAAAACAATCTTAAAACAAGAAACTCTAGTCTTAAAAGTATTCTAAGTAAATGCTTACGTTTTAAAGTATAGGATAAACAACCAGAAATAAATATAACAATAATTATAAATAAACTTAATTCAATCATTAGTTTTAATAGTTTAATAAAAACATTGGTCTTGTATACCAAAAATAAGAAATAAATCTTTTAAAACTTCAGAGAAAAGAAATTCTTCCTATCAATAATCTCCAAAATTACTATTTTTATTAAACTATTCTCTGTATAATACTAATATTAACCTCAATAAATATAATTTTGTCAATAAATTTTATTCAAATAAAACATCCACTAGCAATAGGATTAACCCTACTTTTACAAACTATCATTATTAGATTAATTTGTGGATTATTTACCCACTCATATTGATTTGCTTATATTTTATTCCTTATTATATTAGGAGGAATACTAGTTTTATTTATCTATGTAACAAGATTAGCATCAAATGAACTCTTTTCATTTTCTATAAAAAATTTTATTACATCAATTATATTAATAATACTAATATTAATAATATTTATATTTATAGACAACTCATTATTTACTACTAATAATATAGAAATAATAATACTAAGACCAGAAAATAATTTATTTATTGAAAATGAATCAAGATTAATTAAATTATACAATAATCCAACTATAAACATTACAATCTTAATAATCAACTATTTATTATTGACTTTAATTGTAGTGGTAAAAATTACAAATATTAATTATGGTTCACTACGACAAACCTTTAACTAATGAATAAACCAATACGTATTTCACACCCACTATTCAAAATTGCTAATAATGCATTAGTAGACTTACCAGCTCCAAGAAATATTTCAGCATGATGAAATTTTGGATCACTACTTGGACTATGTTTAATCATTCAAATTATAACAGGATTATTTTTAGCTATACATTACACAGCTGATATTAACATAGCATTTAATAGAGTAACTCATATTATTCGAGATGTAAATTACGGATGACTAATTCGAACATTACACGCAAATGGTGCTTCATTCTTCTTCATTTGTATTTACTTACATATTGGGCGAGGATTATATTATGGATCATATATATTCATACATACATGAAGAGTAGGAGTAATTATTTTATTTCTAGTTATAGCAACAGCGTTTATAGGTTATGTATTACCATGAGGACAAATATCATTTTGAGGAGCCACAGTAATTACAAATTTATTATCAGCTATTCCTTATCTAGGAACAACACTAGTTCAATGATTATGAGGAGGATTTGCCGTTGATAATGCCACACTAACACGATTTTTTACATTTCATTTCCTATTACCATTCATTGTAGCAGCTGCTACAATAATTCACTTATTATTCCTTCATCAAACTGGATCAAACAATCCTCTAGGTGTAAATAGTGATGTAGACAAAATTCCATTTCATCCTTATTTTTCATTCAAAGATATAATTGGATTTATTTCAATAACATTTATCTTATTAATAATTACTTTATATAATCCATATGGTCTAGGAGACCCTGATAATTTCATCCCAGCAAATCCACTTGTTACCCCAGTCCATATTCAACCCGAATGATACTTTTTATTTGCTTATGCAATTCTACGTTCAATCCCAAACAAATTGGGAGGAGTGATTGCACTAGTTATATCAATTGCAATCTTATTTATTATACCATTATACTTTATAAGAAACTTTCGAGGATTACAATTTTATCCAATTAATCAAATTTTATTCTGATCAATGGTAGTAATTGTAATTTTATTAACATGAATTGGTGCTCGACCAGTAGAAGATCCATACATCATAGTAGGGCAAATTCTAACAATTCTATACTTCGTGTATTACTTAATTAACCCACTAATCCATAAATTGTGAGATAATATAATTTACTAATTAATGAGCTTGAACAAGCATATGCTTTGAAAGCATAAAATAGTAGTAAAATCTACTATTAATTTATACTAAAATTATTTAACTAAATTAAAATACTAAATATAAACAACTTTATACCCAAATAAAAGAATAAAAAATTTAAAGATATTGGTAAATAACTCTTTCAAGCTAAATATATAAGTTTATCATAACGATAACGAGGTAAAGTACCACGAACTCAAATAAATAAAAATGAAATAAATAACAATTTTAAAAAAAAAGAGAAACTAAACACATCAGATCCCAAAAATATTACCGAAAAAAGTATTCTCATAAATAAAATTCTAGCATATTCAGATAAAAAGATTAAAGCAAAACCCCCTCTTCTATATTCTACATTAAAACCAGAAACTAACTCAGATTCCCCTTCAGCAAAATCAAAAGGAGTACGATTTGTTTCAGCTAATATTGAAGTTACCCAAGCCAAAGAAGTAGGGAAAAACAAAAAAATGAACCAAATATGATTTTGGTATAAACCAAAATCAGATAAATTATAACTTCCAATTATAAACACCAAAGATAATAGTAAAAGAGCTATACTCACCTCATAAGAAATAGTTTGAGCAACAGCACGTAACCCTCCTAATAAAGCATAATTAGAATTAGAAGATCAACCAGCAATTATAACAGTATACACACCTATTCTAGTACAACACAAAAAAAACAAAAGGCCCAAATTAAAGTTATACAAATTAGTAATATAAGGAAAAACTATTCAAACTATCAAAGACAAAAATAAACTAATAATAGGAGAAATATAATATCTTAAATAATTAGATGTAATAGGATAAGTTTGTTCCTTAGTAAAAAGTTTAATAGCATCACAAAAAGGTTGAGGAACACCACAAAATCCCACCTTATTAGGACCTTTACGAATCTGAATATAACCTAAAACTTTACGCTCCATTAAGGTTAAAAAAGCAACACCCACTAAAACTATAATAATTAAAATTAATCTACTAATCAAAACAATAATTAAATCCTTTAAATATAATATTATTATCTGTAAATAATTTACATTTTTGAATTCTAAATTCAACACACTAATCTGCCAAGATAATTTAATTTTAATCAAATAAACAAAAAATATTTCCCCCAACTGGTCCTTTCGTACTAAGTAAAAGTTTAATTTAATTAAGGATAGAAACCGACCTGGCTCACGCCGGTCTGAACTCAAATCATGTAAAGATTTAAAGGTCGAACAGACCTATTTATCCAAGCTTCTGCACCCAGAAATATCTTTAATTCAACATCGAGGTCGCAATCTTCATTATCGATTAGAACTCTCCAATGAAATTACGCTGTTATCCCTAAGGTAACTTATTCTAATAATCACTATTAATGGATCAAATAATTCATATATTAATGTTATAAAAATTTAAGAGTTAATTTAATCTTAATGTCACCCCAACAAAATAAAATTTTAATATTAAAAAATATTAAAAACTAAAAATATTAATACAAAAAATTATAAAAATCTATAGGGTCTTCTCGTCCTTTAAACATATTTAAGCCTTTTGACTCAAAAGCTAAATTCCTAAAATTATTAAAATGAGACAGTTTATACCTCGTCCAGCCATTCATTCCAGCCTCTAATTAGAAGGCAAATGATTATGCTACCTTTGCACAGTCAAAATACTGCGGCCCTTCAAAATATTCAGTGGGCAGGCCAGACTTTAAATTATTAACAAAAAGACATGTTTTTGATAAACAGGCGAGTATAATATTTTGCTGAATTCCTTATTTTAATCTAAATATAAATTTTAATTATAAAATAAATAATACTAATTTTATCATTATTACAAAAGAAAATAATTAAACTTAATATTCCAATAAAAATTTAAATAAAAAAAAAAGTTAATTTTTAATAAAATTAATTATAACACTCTATATAAAAATGGAAATTTCTAATCCTATTAATTATTAAAAATAAAAATTATTATAAAAAAAAATTTTTAGAGCTAATCCCCAAAAAACTTTTTATTTTTATACAAAATATTTAATAATAAAACAAATTGTAATAAAAATAAATAAATTAAATTTAAATCTTGAAAAACTAGATATCTTAAGCACCGACTGATATTTCATCACTAAAATTATATTAAAAATATTTTTGACACAAAAAATTTCATAAAAAATTAGCTCTGCTAAATTCGAGATAAATATTATTAAATATTTAAATATTAATAAACCCTGATACAAAAGGTACAACAAATTAAATCTACTTTTTAAATAATCATAATATTAATCAATCCAACACTGTACAAATATACTATTACTAAAATTATTTAATCTAAATAATACAAAAACAATAAATAATAAAATTACTTCAATTAGTAATAAAACAAAATAAAAAAAAATAGTAAGACTTTAATAATCAAACTAAACCGAATTGCACGGTAAACTTTTCAATGTAAACGAAATGCTTTACTAATCAAGCTCTAATTTGCATTCTAGACACACCTTCCGGTACATCTACTATGTTACGACTTATCTTTAATTAAAAAGAGCGACGGGCGATGTGTACATGCTTTAGAGCTAAAATCAAAAAATCTATATAAATTAATTTACTATTAAATCCACCTTAAATTAAATATTTCAACTTAAAATCCGTATAAATTAATATTTATTGTAACCCATTTCCTCTAAATCATAAGCTACACCTTGATCTGAAATAAATTTTAATTAAAATTTAAGAAAATTAAATTCTTATAAAATATTCTGATAACGACGGTATATAAACTAAATTAGATCTAGTAAAATTTATCGTGGTCTATCGATCATGGAACAGGTTCCTCTAAATAGACTAAAGCACCGCCAAATTTTTTAGGTTTCAAGCCCCTATCTAATACTACCCAGGCCTTTATATTAACATTTTCAATAATAGGGTATCTAATCCTAGTTTAAAAAAAAAATTTCGTAGCTTCAAATAAAATTATAAAATATAAATAAATATTAAATTTCACTCAAAAAATCAATAAATAATTTTAAAATAATACAAATAACTACCAGCCAAAAAGTTTTATTTGCATAATTTGTATAACCGCAGATGCTGGCACAAATTTATCCTATACTAACAATAATTACCAAATCAAAATTACTTTTATAATTAATATTAAATACTGCGAATTAAGTTAATAACCCAATATTATTAAAAAATAAGGGAGTTCACACAAAAATTTACATGTAAAATATTATTATAATAAAAATCAAGCCAAAATCAAACTTTATAGGTTTAAAAATAAGATAATAAACAAAAAAGAAAATTGTAACAAAATCACAATAGTTAAATAAAAACTTGTAATTCCTCACTTAGAAAATTTTGAGTCCCCGGCCCCCCAGGAATTTAAGTATTTAATTAAATATAAATAAGTAACGGTTCAACAATAACAAATTTATAATAAATTGCTACAAAATAAATATTTTTTTGTAAAATAAGTAAAGAAGAAAAATATGGTTCAAAAAATTTATAAAATATTTAAATATCAAATAGTTAAATAATAATTAGTATTATGAAGTTTAAAATAACAAATGGTTCCATAATTAAATAAATTGATTAATTTTGTATAAAAATTTATATTAAAGACCAAAAATAAACCTATAAATGATAAATAAATCTGCGATTTAATCTAATATAGGGGTTTTGGATTAGATATAGATTAGGAAAATAATTTTCTCTTTTTTTTCACCTAAACTCAAAAAAAGAGAAAATTATTTTATGAATATTTTATAAATTTATTAATGCGATTTTGGAAAAAAAAAAATCTCTTAATAAATGTTTAATAATTATATTGCATATGTATAATTATTTATTATTATATAAATAATTTAACGTAATACATATTATATATATATTGTTAATATTATTCAAAAAATTTATTAATATCACCTTTATTATTTATATAATGTTGACTTGTATTAATATTACATTTATTATAATATATAATCTCTCTTTCATGATAAATCAATTATATTTTTTGATATCTTATTTGTATACAATAAATCAAAGAATTTTAAATAAATCCTTTTCTTATATTTATATAAATATTACATCCAAATATGTAATTATAATTAATTAGATTTCAATATATTTATATTCTATAACAAAATACTAGAGTGTTATATATTAATAAGATTTTTTGATATAATATAAATGTTTATATCTTTGTTAATTTATTAAATATTTATTAAATGCATTTTTGAAGTTTACGCAAAAATATTTAAAAAACAAATAAGTAATCTATTAACCACAGTATTGGTAATAAGTCTTCCCTTTTTATATTA